CTATAAAGGACCTGAAATACCTTGCTTACGTATCATTGGAAAATGCATTAACATAAATACGGCAGTAAGAAGAGGTAATACAAAAGTGTGTAAACTATAAAAACGGGTCAAAGTAGATTGACCCACACTAGCACTTCCACGCAATAACTCTACTAAAGGTGATCCTATTATGGGAATAGCTTCAGGTACGCCTGTCACGATTTTTACTGCCCAATAACCGATTTGGTCCCGGGGTAAGGAATAACCAGTTACACCAAACGATGCAGTCAATACAGCCAGAACCACACCCGTAACCCAAGTCAATTCGCGAGGTTTTTTAAATCCGCCCGTGAGATACACACGAAATACGTGTAGGATCATCATTAGGACCATCATACTTGCTGACCATCGATGAACTGATCGGATTAACCAACCAAAGTTGGCTTCAGTCATTATGTATTGAACAGAGGCAAAAGCCTCCGTAACGGTCGGACGATAGTAAAAGGTCATAGCAAAACCCGTAGCTACTTGTACTAAAAAACAAGTAAGTGTGATCCCTCCTAGACAATAAAATATATTGACATGAGGAGGAACATATTTACTAGTTATATCATCTGCAATCGCCTGAATCTCGAGACGCTCCTCGAACCAATCATATACTTTATTGAGATAGGTAAACCAAGGGGACTCCCCCTCTGAGAACCGTATATGAGAATTTCATCTCGTACGGCTCAAGCAGAAACACCCAAATACTGATTACAATGGATATGTAATAGAAAATTTTAAATTTCTTATTTATCCACTTGATTCAATCGTCTTTGAAGATACGAAGGAACCAAAACCTGAACTCTCTTCTTTGTTGTGATGAGAATGCCAAAATATCAAGTTAGCTCATCTGTCTTTATGTTGATCGTTACAGGCCTCTTGAATCTTCTATTCCCCTATTTATTTGTTATTTGATTTGTTGTTTTTGTTTGTGCGTAATGCAGATTGACTATTGTTTACTATTTTTTTTTGATAGGAATTCTCTTGTTGAGACCCTATGAATCGATTGAAACCTCAGATTCATACTAGAACCACGATGATTCAATAAAACCCAAAAACTAAGACCAAGGGTTCTATGAGTAAGAACTATTTGATCATCACTTATTCATAGATGTAATGACTAAAAATCCAGAGAAAGATTTGTCCTTCGGTCAAAATAAGCATGATTCTAAAGGAAGAAAAATCGTTCAATTTATCAAATACCTCTTTGTTTGAAAATTTTTTGAAGTCCAGTCACGAGGTCTGAATAGTAGGTATGAATCATAGTTCATATATTTCTTGATCTATTCCATATATTGCGTGCTCCAGATACTAGGATGAATATCCGACGAGGCAGAACCATCTCTGTCGAGATGACAGACCCATTCTCTGTACTATCAATAGGATCAATTATAACAAGTCGCACACTCATATTCCGGAAATACCGAAACAACGGAATTCCACGGTCAAACTACCAGAATGGACTATAAATCTGAGTCCTAAGTGATTCATTTTTGATTGAAAAGCTAGGGCTTCTGGTTCTTATGGACCTAATTCATTGAAATTCCATCCAGTAAAACGGAAGAATTATAAATCTCTAAAATAATAGATAGGAATATCGCAAATAGAGCCATTGCGACACCCATAAATGGGGTGGTTCCCCATCCAGGAGCCACTTTACCATATTCTGAATTCAATGGTTTCAATAAATCCCCTGTAATAGTTCGTCTTGGCCCAGATCTAGCACTACCCTCAACGGTTTGTGTAGCCATAAATACTATTGCATTGGTTGAGATCTGTTGACTTTGTATACTATTCCGTTGTAAATAAACGATCTTATCGTAGCATAGATCCGTCGTGGTCTTGAAATTCTCTAATAATGGAAACAGCAACCTTAGTCGCCATCTCCATATCTGGTTCACTTGTAAGCTTTACAGGGTACGCCTTATATACCGCTTTTGGGCAACCCTCTCAACAACTAAGAGATCCATTCGAGGAACACGGAGACTAATTGAAGTAATGAGTCCCCCATATGGGGGACTCATTACTTCAATTAAGATAATGAAAAATCATTTCATCTTTTTAGTCGGGACCTTAGGCGGTTCTCGAAAAAATATAGCGAAAAAGATTATCCCTAAAGTCGAGACTAAGAGGAATGTATAAACCAATGCTTCCATAGATTCGATCGTTGTTTACAATTATAGCTTCCACACCTGTTCATTTAGGATTATTTCCCAGATAAAGAAAGGACAAGAGCAAAGAAAGGCGATGATTCAAATCAATATTTCTATGGTACCTTATGTCAAATCAAAAAAATCAAATATAGAGGCGAAAGATACCGGAGCAATGTTGTATCAGACTACCTGTCTCCTTGTAGTTGGATCTCCAAGTTTTTGGAATGCTCCAAATTCCACTTGAGCATCCAAATCTGGGTCAATCCCAGCAAAAACATCTCTGAACAAGGTTCGAGCGCCATGCCAAATGTGTCCGAAAAAGAAGAGCAAAGCAAACGTAGCATGTCCAAAAGTGAACCAACCCCTTGGACTGCTCCGAAAAACACCATCGGATTTCAAAGTAGCACGATCTAATTCAAAAATTTCACCCAATTGGGCACGTCTAGCATATTTTTTCACAGTAGCAGGATCGCTATAGCTGACTCCATTGAGTTCGCCACCATAGAACTCAACAGTTACACCCACTTGTTCGACACTATACTTCGATTCTGCCCTTCTAAAAGGAACATCGGCTCTCACAATTCCGTCTCCGTCCACCAAAACTACTGGAAATGTTTCAAAAAAAGTAGGCATACGGCGTACAAAAAGTTCATGCCCTTCTTTATCTCTAAAGATAGGGTGTCCTAACCATCCAACAGCTATCCCATCCCCGTTGTCCATTGAGCCTGCCCGGAATAATCCACCTTTCGCCGGATTATTACCGATGTAATCATAAAAAGCTAATTTTTCGGGAATTTTAGACCAAGCTTCCGATAAACTCAGATTTTCGGCTAGACTGGCGCCAACTCTTCGATATATTTCTTGCTGGAAGTATCCCTGATCCCACTGATAACGAGTGGGACCAAATAATTCGATCGGGGTAGTTGCTGAACCATACCACATAGTTCCAGCAACAACGAAAGCTGCAAAAAAGACAGCAGCGATACTACTGGAAAGGACAGTTTCAATATTGCCCATACGTAATCCTTTGTATAGACGTTGGGGTGGGCGGACACTAAGATGGAATAGACCTGCTAATATACCCAATGTACCTGCTGCAATATGATGAGAGGCTATTCCTCCCGGAACAAAGGGATCAAAACCTTCCGCACCCCACGCTGGATTTACAGATTGTACTTTTCCGGTTAGGCCATAAGGATCGGATACCCATATTCCAGGACCATACAAGCCTGTTACATGAAATGCGCCAAACCCAAAGCAAGCCACCCCTGAGAGAAATAAATGAATTCCAAAAATCTTGGGCAAATCCAAAGAGGGTTTTCCCGTACGTTCATCACAGAATATTTCTAGGTCCCAATACACCCAATGCCAGATAGCTGCTAAGAAGCACAAGCCAGAAAACACAATATGTGCCCCGGCCACACCTTCGTAACTCCAAATACCCGGATTCGTTATAGTTCCTCCTGTAATACTCCAACCGCCCCATGAATTGTTTATTCCTAAACGAGTCATGAAGGGTATAACGAACATACCCTGTCTCCACATTGGATCAAGAACGGGGTCAGAAGGATCAAAAACTGCTAATTCGTATAGAGCCATCGAACCGGCCCAACCGGAAACTAGAGCCGTATGCATTATATGGACAGAAAGCAGCCGACCGGGATCATTCAATACGACGGTATGAACACGATACCAAGGCAAACCCATGGAAATACCCCTTTCTCAAAGAAAAAATAGATACTATGTAACTTTATCACATTGGAAATAACTATGCTATGGACCTCACCTTTTCATTGGATTATCTCGAAACAAGGGTTAATATTTATTCTGTTCCGTTAGTAATAATTGAACAATTCTGTTCGTAGGAACAAAGAGAAGCAGATCTATTCTATACCCAATAAGTACCAATACGCAATGGGGGGATTAATCCTATTTTTTGTGAGCGAATGTATAGATACTTGTTTCTCATTCGAACGATCCGTTCGTAAGAATTTTCCTTTATTCCGTCTTCCTCTATGAATCTTCCAATCTATCGATAAAATACGATAAACGACAATATTATGAAGACAATAAACCATTGTTTGTTACGTTTCCACATCAAAGTGAAATAGAATACTTAATTTTTCTTTCATTTAATGCCCATTGGTGTTCCAAAAGTACCTTTTCGGAGTCCTGGAGAGGAAGATGCAGTTTGGGTTGACGTATAGTGTGACTTGTCAGACATATTGGGTCATATGGGATTTCCCCGTTCTCTCCCCCGATCGAGATATCCTCTGTTTCGCCCAAGAAAGATTGATTGAACCATCAATAATTCGAAGCGTGAAGTGCAATTAGATCAATTTATTTGGTTGGAGGATCAATATTCTCAATTAAAAGAATTTATGGTTGGCTTGGACCAATAAAATGAAGTATACAGGCTCCGTTCAGAAAATACCAAGGTAATCCATGTATGATTACCACCCTATCAGAAATGATTCCTTTATACCATATGAGTGATCTCAAATTGCCAATTAATGGAATAATATGATGAATACATCGAATATTTTGTGGAAGGCATGAAAATGAAACAAATTGAAAAAAAAAAAAGAAGTCATAGCAAAAAGAAGTGGTACTGGGATCATTTGTCCTATATGTGCAAATCGAATTCGGGCAGATCTTTACCCGGAGTAGAGCATAAACCTAAAAGAGTGGAAGAGGCCCATTCGGGAACAAGAAAATTACATCGTGATTTAGATCTCGATGAAACAATACATCAATGAGGGGTTAGCTCGATAAGTTCAGTGAATTCTTTTTTGATTTTATAGGGAAGCAAGTCAAAACTCATGTTTCTTAAAAAATGGAAGAAAAAGCCCGCTACGAAAAAAGAAATAGGGCTGGAATCGACAATTTCTTTTTTTTTTTTTCTCAATTTTGATTTTTTGAACCGTATGCACCCAAAGGTGCGTGTACGGTTCCTAAGGAATAGAATTTTGTCCTAATCAACCGACTTCATCGAGAAAGATTACTTTTTTTAGGCCAAGAAGTTGATAGCGAGATCTCGAATCAACTTGTTGGTCTCATGGTATATCTCAGTATAGAGGATGATACCAGGGATCTGTATTTGTTTATAAATTCTCCCGGCGGATGGGTAATCCCAGGAATAGCTATTTATGATACTATGCAATTTGTGCCACCAGATGTACATACAATATGCATGGGATTAGCCGCTTCAATGGGATCTTTCATCCTGGTTGGAGGAGAAATTACCAAACGTCTAGCATTCCCTCACGCTTGGCGCCAATGAGTTTTTTTATTTGAGAGAAAAAAAGACTATGCCTTCGTCATATGGAATATGAATAAAATAATAGTAATATTAAGTAATAATAGCATGGCATTTCAAGTTCGATATGAGCAAACTATTATTATTTTTTCATAATATGAGATTATGTATCGAGATAGTAGTATGAAAGAAAGGTTATTTCCGACTTGATCTTATGTATCGGGGTCCATTTCAGCGTCACAAACCTTTTTGCTTCCACATCCGAAGTCTCTTTCCAATATTTATGTTATGAAAGAGTGTGAAAATAAAAAAAAAAAGATCATTTTTTACTTATTTTTATTTGATCGGATCAGAAAGAAACTTTGGGATTGCTGAATCACAGACGAGATAAATATATAAAGCAACGGAACCATCATAGTATTTTTTGATTACTCCGAAAGGAAGGATGGTAAATGGATCATTCAACGATCTGGGTCTGATAGATTCGACTTGTCTCTTTCTTCGATGAAAAAAGAGAAAAAAAATTCCATTACAGAGCCGTATGCACAAAAGATGCCTGTACGGTTGTTCAATTCTATCTTTTTCTCCCTGCTTGTTATTCTTTATCCCTTCCCTTCGCCCAATCATGCGAGATAGAGGAATCGTTCATTATGTTATATCATCAGGGTTATGATCCATCAACCTGCTAGTTCTTTTTATGAGGCACCCACAGGAGAATTTATCCTGGAAGCGGAAGAACTACTGAAACTCCGCGAAACCCTCACAAGGGTTTATGTACAAAGAACGGGCAATCCTTTATGGGTTGTATCCGAAGACATGGAAAGGGATGTTTTTATGTCAGCAACAGAAGCCCAAGATTATGGCATTGTTGATCTTGTAGCGATCGAAAATACCGGGGATTTCGCATAAATCTTTGATTCCATTTCGAATCATAATTTGAATGAACCCTTATTTGATCTTTTATCTTCTTACCTGGGTAAAATATGAAATGGAAGTAATTCATAATCATCCGGTTAGGATCGATCTAAACCAGCCCATTCTGTATATGATTCAGCATGCCAACTATTAAACAACTTATTAGAAACACAAGACAGCCAATCAGAAATGTCACGAAATCCCCCGCTCTTCGAGGATGTCCTCAGCGTCGAGGAACATGTACTAGGGTGTATGTGCGACTCGTTCGGATCATGAGCTAGAACAAATGAGACGATTTTTACAGTATCAATGACTCGTACCAATGAATAGAATGGAAGAACTCCATTCACTATCGAAAAATAAAGATCTCTCGTATACCTCTATTTGTATGGAATTTATGGTTTCCATTGGTGCAAATCCAATCACCTCGATTTGAGATGAAAAGCAATTCCCATTGGTAGCAAATGGTTATCCATTAAGCGGGGGAATGATATTTAAGAAGCAGAAAGATTATGCTCCTACTCTTGCAAGAACGGACTAACAGGGTCAGCTACCTATTCAACCTTCATAATTAAATGCCGTCACTGTATGGATAGATCCCATTGAAAAAAGACCTATTACTCGATAATTCATCGGTAGAGCCAAAGAGCGTGAACTGTACAAGTTACCAATAACATTGATTAAATGAGGAAAGGGGCTCCGGTGTATAGAGAGGACCTCGCCGTTTAAGAAGTAACCATAGAAACGATGGAAGCCACTATTTGTCCATTTACGATTTATTTTATACCTAATATCGGTACAATTTCTTTTTTTTTTTTTTTGAGGTGAAATGCCTGGAAGAAATCAAAAAATCGTGGTTGGGAAGGTTATAGTAGCAAAAGCCATTGGAATTTTTATTTTAATTTTATACATCGGAAGAATCCGTTTTGTTATTAATAAACCAGGAGAGGGGAAAAGAATGACTGAAAGAAAAGAAATCAATTAGTTATTCATCAAAGTTTCTTTTGATTCAATGACCAGAGTTAGACGAAGATATATAGCTCGGAGACGTAGAACAAAAATTCGTTTATTTGCAGCAACCTTTCGAGGGGCTCATTCAAGACTTACTCGAACTACTACTCAACAGAAAATGAGAGCTTTGGTTTCCACTCATCGGGATAGAGGCAGGCGAAAGAGAAGTTTTCGTCGTTTGTGGATCACTCGGATAAATGCAGTAACTCGTGAGAATAGGGGATCCCATAGTTATAGTCGATTAATACTTGATCTGTACAAGAGGCAGTTGCTTCTTAATCGTAAAATACCTGCGCAAATAGCCATATCAAATAGGAATTGTCTTGACACGATTTCCAATGCGATCATCAAATAAGGAGATTGGAAGGAATTCACTGGAATACTTTAAACGGAGTTCCCCGGAGAATGAACTCCGGGAGGGTATAGTAGAAATTCGTATGATAAGATAAGTAGTAGGAATGAACGAACACGTTTCAATAAAAAAAAAAGATTTCTTCTTCCCCCATTCTTTTTTTTTATTATTACATTACGGCGCGACAATCTCTCGGCTTTTTCGAACAAAACTTCAATCTGAGTTCGAATTAGAGTTTTGATTCGATTGAGGAATAGGCTTATTTATTTCTGGTTCTAGGACCAGTAGTTCTAGGGATCGACCCGGTTCTCTCAAACTGTTTCTCATTATTAAGAAAAGGTAACGAAGATAAAATACGAGCTTGTTTTATAGCAATAGTAATTAATCGTTGTTGTTTCAAGGTTAATCTATTCACTCGTCTAGATAATATTTTTCCTTGTTCACTAATAAATTGATTAATTAAACTCATGTTTCTATAATCAATTCGATCCCCCGATCCAATTGGGGGCAAACGCCTATGAAAAGATCGCTTGGATTTATGAAAGGGCCGCTTGGATTTATCCATGGTTTATTTCTTATTTCTAAAATCCTATTTCTTCATTCATTTCGGATCCGACCAAAATAGGACTGGATTTGTATATATTATATATGTATATGTAATTTCTTCCTCTTCCTTGGAAGAGTGGCACACGCGTTCCGTTCGATTTATTTCTTTATCTCCCCATGAATCGTATGTTTGTAACAATAAGGGCAGAATTTTTTCAAGTCCAATTGACTAGGTGTATTGTGTCGATTCTTTTGAGTAATATATCTGGAAATGCCCCGCGATTCTTTATTCAAACCATTTCGGACACAACTGGTACATTCCAAAATAACTACTACTCTGACATCTTTACCCTTAGCCATGAACCTCCTTTGGATTTTGAATTCACTCAATTCTTCTATTTTCGATTCGAACCGAAGCGAAGAAGAAAGGAATGAAAAATAAATAGACGAGAAGTTGCTAACTCGAAATCCAATTCAATTATGAAAGATTTCGTTGCAATCAATAGAGTAATCAAATTATTAAGTAATACAACTATTTCTAACTATCAATTATTCCCAATCCCAGTATTTCATTTAGTATCTTGTATGGTCTTGAACAGCCTGCCCTCGACCCACATTTCCATTTCTGTTCTCCCTATATTAACCCGAACCCGAGTTTCGATGAGATTCAATCCACTTTTATTCTTTACTCTTTCTTTCCTATCCTAAAGAACCGAAAAAAGGGGGGGTTAGTCACAGAGAATTTATTGTATCTCTAATCTTCTTGATCCCTTCCCATGTCAATAACTAGAATGAAAAAAAGGGGAATGTCAACGCATCTGGGAATAAACGATTGATCTCTATCAATAGACCCGCCAAAGACCCGAACCATAGAGTAGTTAGCACAGGTGCCGTGGAGAGATATGTTTTTATATCTCGCATTGAAAATCCTCCTTCTTTTTCTTTAACTTTATTGACTTTATTGTATATTGTAATACATATATGATCAGATGCATATGTAGTTAAAGATCATTTGTACGGGGAATCTCTAACCAAAATGGATATATACAACGATCCGGTAGATGAAATCTACCTGTCCCTAAAACAGAAAAAGATGAACCCTCCTTCCTGAGCACTACTGATAAATATTCATTCCTTTATACGTTTATACGTTAGGTATGCATATAATTCTTTATAAGAATGAAACCAAAAAACCAAAAAGAAGAAATGGCAAAATAAATTCTATTTAGATAGAGGAAATTGTGATGTGGAAAACAAAACATGGATTCCCTACAATGGCACTGTACAACAAATGAAAGGGATGTAGCGCAGCTTGGTAGCGCGTTTGTTTTGGGTACAAAATGTCACGGGTTCAAATCCTGTCATCCCTACTTATCACTTCTCCTATGGACAGTAACGAGGGGTCAATTGCGATCGATTAAAATTGGACACAATCTACCATTTTATGATACTATACATACAAGATGTATTGGGGGTACAAAAAGAATCCTTTTCTTGACATCCGTATCTCCCATCATAATAAAGCGCTCTTAGTTCAGTTCGGTAGAACGTGGGTCTCCAAAACCCGATGTCGTAGGTTCAAATCCTACAGAGCGTGATTCTGTTCTTTTAATGTTGAATCACAATAAAATAACTTCACTAACTTGAACTGCAACCTGAATTTGACCTCCTGAAGATTAAGGAGGAGGTCAATTAAAAAAAAGAGATGTTACTCAATTAAAGGTCCAACTGATCGCCGCG